CCGAAGTCAATGGGGGTACTATCGTGAAAAGGTTAAAACCTCGGGCTCGAGGACGTAGTTATCCGATAAAAAGACCCACCTGTCATATAATTATTGTAGTGAGGGATAGCTCTAAAAAGAAAACGGATCAGGATATATATTTAGAAACAAAGGATCAATGGAAAGATCCTATAATAGAGAGATATTTGGAGAAAGAGAGAGAAAAAAAAGAGAAAGAGAGAGAAGAAAAATATGGGCAAAAAAATAAATCCCCTTGGTTTCCGACTTGGTGGGGAAAACCAAAAGCATAGATCCCTTTGGTTCGCGCAACCAAAAAATTATTCCATAGGTCTCCAGGAAGATGAAAAAATACGAGATTGTATCAAGAATTATGTACAAAAAAATAGGAGAATATCCTCGGGTTTCGAAGGAATTGCACATATAGAGATTCAAAAAAAAATCGATCTGATCCAGGTCATAATCTATATTGGATTTCCAAATTTGTTAATAGAGGGTCGAACACGAGGAATCGAAGAATTACAGATCAATGTACAAAAAGGATTTCATTCTGTGAACCGGAGACTTAACATTGCTATCACAAGAGTTGCAAAACCTTATGGACAACCTAATATTCTTGCAGAATATATAGCTCTACAATTAAAGAATAGAGTTTCCTTTCGAAAGGCAATGAAAAAAGCTATTGAATTAGCTGAACAAGCGGATACAAAAGGAATTCAAGTACAAATTGCAGGACGTATCGACGGAAAAGAAATTGCACGTGTCGAATGGATCAGAGAAGGTAGGGTTCCCCTACAAACCATTCGAGCTAAAATTGATCATTGTTCCCATACAGTTCGAACTATCTATGGGGTATTAGGCATCAAAATTTGGATATTTGTAGACGAGCAATAATGGGCCTTTCCTTGCCATTCTATCCAGTGATAGAACAAAAAACGACAAACTATTCTTTTTCCCTTCAATGAAAAATGAGCAATTCTAATTCTATAGGGTTGAATAAAAATTGGATTGATCATTTGGTAGAATTGCTATGCTTAGTGTGTGACTCGTTGGTTTTTCTTTAGAGTTGGGATTCAAAAAAAAAGGACTGGCCCCTAACTAATAACTATAGAACTTAGAACCAGCTCATTGCTTCGTATTATCGAGATCCAAGGAACCAGTCACTATATGATGTGTCAATCATATAGTTGTAGCAACTGAAATCTTTTTTCCATAAAGGAAAAATCAATCGGATTATGGATTGTGAAGCGAAAATAGAGGGATGTGGGTAAATGGAAGGACGAGAGAAAGAGAGAAGGAGAATATCAATGGTATATGATTCCAATATGTATGGTCTATTATGAATCATCTCATAAAAGGCAGTGTGATAAAGCATCAATACTGATTCGTCCATAATTAGATGAATACGGTTCATAGGAAAAATACCAATAATAAAGAGCCTCGAGTCAATAGAGACTGAGGAGATTGACTTGGGAACGAACTTGAATTGAGGAGCTCCATTGCAGAGTTCAGGCCTAGCCATTAATGGAGAAGCTATGGGAACGACGGAACCTGTGACTGCAGAAGATTCTATTGAAAACGAATCCTAATGATTCATTGGGTGGGATGGCGGAACCAACCAGGAACCAATTGATTTATTCTGAGAGGCCATGGGTTGACCCTACGAATGAAACAAATATTGAAAGAGTAAATATTCGCCCGCGAAACCCTTATTGAATTGCAAAATTTTGGCCGATTCGGTAAAGGTCAAGGATTCGTTATAAAAATAAAGCAAAGGCATTATCTTCTATATATAGAAATATACGTCTAGCTATATATACAAGATATACAGATTCCTACGTGACAGATTCAATATCAATAAATCCCACGATTTAGTGTATTATTCAATAAATACATGTGTATCTGTAATATTATTGAATCGTTTCATTCGCGAGGAGCTGGATGAGAAGAAACTCTCATGTCCGGTTCTGTAGTAGAGATGAGGTTGAGAAACAACCATCAACTATAACCCCAAAAGAACCAGATTCCGTAAACAACATAGAGGAAGAATGAAGGGAATATCTTATCGAGGCAATCATATTTGTTTCGGTAGATATGCTCTTCAGGCACTTGAACCCGCTTGGATCACATCTAGACAAATAGAAGCAGGGCGACGAGCAATGACACGATATGCGCGCCGTGGTGGAAAAATATGGGTCCGTATATTTCCCGACAAACCCGTTACAGTAAGACCTACGGAAACCCGTATGGGTTCGGGGAAGGGATCTCCCGAATATTGGGTATCTGTTGTTAAGCCGGGTCGAATACTTTATGAAATGGGCGGAGTATCGGAAACTGTAGCCAGAGCAGCTATTAAAATAGCTGCGTGCAAAATGCCTATACGAACGCAATTCATTATTTCAGGATAGGGATGTGGAACCAAAGGGGCATTTGTGATGAAAAAAACAATCGCGGATTTCTTTATTTCTGGACAGACAATATTTCTTTCTTTTTTCCTTCGACCTTTGCATTGAAAAAACAGATTAAAAAAAAAAATGATATGATTCAACCTCAGACCCATTTGAATGTAGCGGACAACAGCGGGGCTCGAGAATTGATGTGTATTCGAATCATAGGAGCTAGTAATCACCGATATGCTCATATTGGTGACGTTATTGTTGCTGTAATAAAAGAAGCAGTGCCCAATATGCCTCTCGAAAGATCAGAAGTGATCAGAGCTGTAATTGTACGTACATGTAAAGAACTCAGACGTGACAACGGTATGATAATACGATATGATGACAATGCAGCAGTTGTCATTGATCAAGAAGGAAATCCAAAAGGAACTCGGGTTTTTGGAGCGATCGCCCGAGAATTGAGACAGTTGAATTTCACTAAAATAGTCTCATTAGCTCCTGAGGTATTATAAATACTAGTAGATGAGACCATGATATAGTAGGGTATCTGAAATGGATCAATTAGTAGATTTTGTTTCACGCATATACTTTTAATAATTCATAAATAAAGAATCAAAAATTCACATAAAAAAAAAACGTAACATGTTGATTATATCAAAATTAGGAGGCACCAATAATTATAGTTCGTCATGGGTAGGGACACTATTGCCGATATATTAACTTCTATAAGAAATGCCGACATGGATAAAAAAGGAACAGTTCGAATAGCATCTACTAATATGACCGAAAGCGTTGTTAAAATACTTCTACGAGAAGGTTTTATTGAAAACGTTAGGAAACATCGGGAAAACAACAAATATTTCTTGGTTTCAACCCTGCGACATAGAAGAAATAGGAAAGGAACATATAGAAATATTTTAAAGCGTATCAGCCGACCCGGTCTACGAATCTATTCCAACTATCAACGAATTCCTAGGATTTTAGGTGGAATGGGGATTGTAATTCTTTCTACTTCTAGAGGTATAATGACAGATCGAGAAGCTCGACTAGAAGGAATTGGAGGAGAAGTTTTGTGTTATATATGGTGATCCTTCTGGTATCCGAAGTTGATCCGTAACTTCCTATTTGTGAAAAAGGAGAGGAAAGACGGGTTGTTTAATATCACTCCTCCTCCATTAGTTGATACTTCAAGGGGGTTACCTGGAATGAAAGAACAAAAATTGATTCATGAAGGTTTAATTACTGAATCACTTCCCAATGGTATGTTCCGGGTTCGTTTAGATAATGAAGATCTGATTCTAGGTTATGTTTCGGGGAGGATCCGACGAAGTTTTATACGGATACTACCAGGAGATAGAGTAAAAATCGAAGTAAGTCGTTATGATTCAACCAGGGGACGTATAATTTATAGACTTCGCAACAAAGATTCAAACGATTAGGTGTAGGTGGATTTTTAAACATTCCTTTCGTGGGAATACAATTCGAGGTTCAAAATTTCAAGAGACTTATTTTCTTCCAAGGAGTAGATTCGGAATTAAGGTAAGGAATAACAAATATGAAAATAAGGGCCTCTGTTCGTAAAATTTGTGAAAAATGTCGACTGATCCGTAGGCGGGGACGAATTATAGTAATTTGTTTCAATCCGAGACATAAACAGAGACAAGGGTAATCTTTCTAAAAAGAAAAAGGGATTTTCTAAAGGACCCGATGGACAAATAAAGGATCTGTTTTGATATGAAATGGATATATCCGTATATCTCTGACTCATATTTATGAGATGATAAAATATGACAAAACCTATACCAAGAATTGGTTCACGTAGGAATGGGCGTATTGGTTCACGTAAGAGTGGGCGTAGAATACCAAAAGGAGTTATTCATGTTCAAGCGAGTTTCAACAATACCATTGTGACTGTTACAGATGTACTAGGTCAGGTGGTTTCTTGGTCCTCCGCTGGTACTTGTGGATTCAGAGGCACAAGAAGAGGGACACCATTTGCTGCTCAAACCGCAGCAGGAAATGCTATTCGTACAGTAGTGGATCAGGGTATGCAACGAGCAGAAGTCATGATAAAGGGTCCTGGTCTCGGAAGAGATGCAGCATTACGAGCTATTCGTAGAAGTGGTATACTATTAAGTTTCGTACGTGACGTAACCCCTATGCCACATAATGGATGTAGACCTCCTAAAAAAAGACGTGTGTAGAAATAAGAATTGAACGGATTTCAAGAGAAATAAATGATTCAATGATCTGAAAAAAGAATAATATTATTATGGTTCGAGAGGAAGTAGCAGTATCCACTCGGACACTACAGTGGAAGTGTGTTGAATCAAGAACAGACAGTAAGCGTCTTTATTATGGCCGTTTCATTTTGGCCCCGCTTATGAAAGGCCAAGCAGATACGATAGGTATCGCAATGCGAAGGGCTTTACTTGGAGAAATAGAAGGAACATGTATTACACGTGCAAAATCTGAAAAGGTACCACATGAATATTCTACGATAGTCGGTATTGAAGAATCAGTACATGCAATTTTAATGAATTTGAAAGAAATTGTATTGAGAAGTCATCTGTATGGAACTCGTGACGCATCCATTTGCGTCAGGGG